ATCCACGGGTTTATTAGCTAAATGGCAATTGGCACATACAATACGGCCGGTCGCTTCGCGTGGATTTTCATAACCCTGCTGTGCAAAAATGGGATAGGCATTTGAAACGGGTGCCCCAGTTATTATATATATCATGAGCGATACGGAAATGGATCGAGTAATCTCTTCCTTTATCCAAGAAAAAAGGGTATTTATAGTTTGCATGGTCCAATCATTGGTATCGAAAATTTATACAATAAAATTAGGTGGGTTCTTAGTCTAGTATAGTTCCCTATCTATGATTCTGCTATGTACTAAAAGAATTTTATTGTAATGGAATAGAATATAGGAGGAATCGAATCCCTTGTATGAGTAAAAAGAATAAGTACAGTTTTGAATGTTTTGCTTATGTACAAAGTAACAACCAACCATTCTAATTGGATCAGTGAATCATTTTTCAGTCATTCATTGAATGATAAATCACTACAAGTGAGGGAGATACACGATTTAAATAACGGAAAATCAAATATTTTAAAATTGTATCTAGAATGACCGGAAAGGTAGAAACAAGACCGGATATAATTTGATCATTATGAGCAAATCCAAAATCTTTGTAGACAGATCCAATCATTAGTTCCCAACCGTGGGGCGAATGGAATCCTATACATAAATCAGTTACTAAAAGAATGGAAAAGGCTTTGATTGTGTCGCTTAAGTTATATAGAAATTCTTGAACCCAATAGTTAAGAATAACAAGTTCTTCATTACCTAGCATAGAATAACCACTTAGAATAACGAAACAGATCATATTTGTCGAGAAGTGCAAAATCGTATGGATACAATCTTCATTGTGCATCTTGATCAATTGGATCGTTTCGTTGTAGATTCCGATACGAAGCTTTTCTAGATGTGTTCCCGGGTATTCCTTTATCATTTCGTCCAAGAGTAAGAGTTCCTCTAATTCTATGAATTTTTTTAGAATACTCTTTTCTTGAATATCATTCAAAAAAATTTCGGATTGCCTAGTATCCCACCAATTAGTAACCCAAGATTCCAGACTTTTAGTAAATGAGAGAGAGATCCACCAGGGCAAAAATACTATAGATGCAAGATATAGAAGGGGAATGAATGCTTTCTTTTTTGCCATTTTTCCGTCTTTGAATTTTTAATGAACTCACCCCATTCGTTGACGCTATACGATACTAACTAATATTCCTATCAAGGATCAGTTCTATTACAAGTTATCGAGCCCACGAATCTATTCCCCGCTTTTTTTGTGTATGATTCAGCGGTTAGTACTTGAATTTATAAATAATACAGAAATGGAATAAAAAAGAATCCACTTCGAATAAAGAGATTGTTTCCAAATCTATCACTTGCTAAAATTCGAAGAGAGTGACCCCTTTCAATAAAGAAATGCATGAAAGAGCCCCTTCAAGTAACAAATATTATTCAGATTTTGAAACGAAAGAACTCTCTTTCTATCAAAATATCCAATTTTTTGAAAAAAAAAAAAAAAACGACGCATAGTCCGGGAATAATTGAGAGAATTTTCTGAAGAATATTGTGATTCTGATAAAAAAAAATGACTACCAAAACAAGACAAAAAAGCTATCGTTATAAGCATCCCAATCGTTTGGTAATTAAGAAGTACAAAAAGGGATAAAAAGAAAAATTGATTGACAAAACAAAAAAAAAGAGAATCTACAAGATATAATCTCTCTATTGAAAAGAAAAAAAGCATTCATTCTTTTCATTTCAGTTTCAATTCATTTTTTAAAATACTTCAATTGGTACACGCAAGAAATAAGCCAATTCAGCAGCTTTTTGCTCAAGTTCTCGTGGAGTCAAATTCTCATCAGTACGAGTCAAAGGAATAGCGCCATGGCCTCTGATTTCCATATAAAGGACACGACGAGCATAAATACCCTCTTTCACTTCTATTCTGATGGACTGGACATCTTTCATAAAGAATTGGAGGAAGATGCGACGATTTTTTCCAGGAAATCCCCAACGAAAAATACACACTATTCCTTCTTTTCTATCGAACCGATCATAACCACTACCTACATTCCACGAAATTGTGCACCACAAATAAGAGCTAATAAAGAGACCCGCAATTCCGTAGAAAGACATCACGATCCCCTGTGGAAAAAAAATGATTTGCGTAGGCGGAAATAAAGATATCAAATTTCTACCAAGATAACTGGAAATTCCAACTAATAAAAACCCTAATGAACCTAAAAAAAGGATAAAGGCCCAGCAGAAATTACTTGTTTTTCGAGACCCCGCTATAAGTTCTATCCATATATGTTCTGATCGCCAATTCATACTAGATCTAGTTGCATTTTATTGAAATTGAGAGAATAACCCAAATTAATTTGACTTTTTGTGTGTTTCCGAAATAACTCTCATCAACTAGCACTATTCTGATGTGAACTTTTATTTTAGGAGTAATTCATCGAATTGGTTAGATATAAAATAATAATATCCATTTCGCATGATTTCCTATAGATATCCACATACATATAGATATATTCACTTTACATTTAAGGCATTCGCCCCGATCCCGATTTGATTTCGTTGCAAATAGCTATAATTTATTTACTCATATATCATGTTTACACACGAATAACAATAATAGTTTCTTTATGTTCGGGGGAAACCACATCACATATTTTATTCTAAAAAATAGATATCTGTGTTATGGTCTAAGTCTAAATCTTGAAAAAAAAAACAAAATAGATGAGATTTAGCCCCATCATATCGATATCTAAAAAATCTTGTTTTTTTGAATATGAAGAAATAAAGAAGCCATCGCAATTGCCGGCAATATTAGGCCCACGAAAGGCACAAAAAAAGAGGGTAAATTTGTCATAAAATGGATACCTGGATTTACTATTTTTACCTGTTATTGTTATATTGTTATTTATATTGTTATAAAGGTATCTTATAATCATTATTTATAATTCATATAGAATTATACTAAGCATATCTAAGTGAGTATATGTGATATAATAAAAAATATATAAATATAATAAAATAAGTGCAAGGAATGTCGAACTAAATAAATATAATTTTTCATCTTTCTACATGAAATATATATATATATGATAATCGCCTTTTTTATTATCTTGTTTTTGTCTTATAATTTGAATTTCATAAAATGGAATAAAATAAAGAAAGAGTTTCTTACAACTTCCTGAAAAATTTGTTACAATCCGATCCGGGAATAGGGAGTCTTAGTAAAACTGGGGATTCTAAAAAAATATCGAAAGATGCAAGATTCTGTACTTTTCACTTTTAAATTTTCTATATTTTAATTATATACACATAAGAAGAGAACGCGAAATTCGCTTTATTCTCCTTGCCTAATTTTAATTTAGCGGAAGAAGGAATGCATTCTTTTTTTTTTGATAGAGGTTTTTACTGATTAGTAATCGGGAATGTCGGTAAAAAAAAAATGATCCGCATAATTATTTTTACAATTAAATCTTATGTCATCAAATGCTACCAAGCCAAAATCCGTAGAATGGATTTTGGCTTTGATTTCTATAAACTAAATAACTACTCGTTTTATAAAAAAAAAATAATAATTTATATTTTGATTAATTAATATATTTTTTTTATTAAGGATCCGCTTGATTGAATTTTGATTCAGAGAAAAGAAAGCGTGGAGCTGAAATAACTCACTCAGAACGTCTTTTAAAAGATTACGTGGTACGATTAGGTCGAATTGGCCCTTATGGAATAAATATTCAGCCGTTTGTGAGCCCTCAGGTACTGTCGTATTCAATGTTTGTTCAATTACTCTTTTACCCGCAAATGCAATGTAGGCATTGGGTTCGGCAATAATGATATCGCCCAACATACCAAAACTGGCTGTCACCCCACCAGTAGTAGGAGATGTAAGGATTGATACATAGAATAACTTTTTCTTTGATTGATAATCATATAAAGCGGAAGCTATTTTAGCCATTTGCATCAAGCTCAAACTTCCTTCTTGCATGCGTGCTCCTCCGGAAGCACACACTAGAATAAGAGGCAAAAACTGATTGGTAGCATATTCGATCAAACGAGTGATCTTCTCGCCAACTACGGAACCCATACTACCCCCCATAAACTGAAAATCCATAACCCCAATTGCTATGGGAATACCGTTTAGTTGACCTATGCCTGTTTGAACAGCCTCAGTTAATCCTGTTTTTCTTTGATAAGAATCAATACGCTCTTTGTAAGATTCCTCTTCCAACGGAAATTCAATGGTATCCACAGAGACCATATCTTCATCCATAGGAACCCAAGTACCCGGATCAATCAAAAGTTCTATTCTATCTGAACTACTCATTTTCAAATGATGTCCACAGTGTTCGCAAATATTCATTTTTGATTTCAAAAATTTCTTATAATTTAATCCATAACAATTTTCGCATTGAACCCATAAATGCCTATATTTTTGAGTAAAATCTAGATCATTAGAATTTTCCGTTTCTGTTATAGTTAACTCACTACCAGCCGGACTCGTTTTTATACTTGAACTCTGGGTTTCACTACTATTTCTGCTTTCATCAAAAATGTAACTAGAAATGTAATTGTCATTGTAATTGACAATACCACTTAAAATGTAACTATCAATACAAATTTGAGAACGAAAATAGCTGTCAATACAGCTAGTAATGTGTTTATTCCAACTATATTTAGTATCATATATGTAAGGATCATAGTGGGGATCATCACTATTAGATACACTATTTAGATAACAAAAATTCCGAGAATTAGAAAAAGAGCTTTCTAGTTCACTTAGAAAAGAATGAGCATTGTCAATCTCAAAAATTTGATTTTCAATATCAAAACATATGAAATAACTGTCCCTATTATTATCCCTAACTAAAAAAGTATCATCAGGTACGAAATTATGAATGTCTCTAACGCCGACTAAATGATCAACATTACTGTAACTAGAATTGTCACTATCACTCCCACTAAGAGTGTTTTTATCTATATCATTTCTAATCGGGTCT